CCTCGAGGAACAATCCTAGGATTCCGTCCGTCTTCTGGATTTGGAAAGGCGTGGATTTTCAAGAACGAGAATCTTTTGATATGCTGGGAATCTTTTATGATACTCATCCACGCTTGAAACGTATCTTAATGCCGGAAAGTTGGATAGGATGGCCCTTACGTAAGGATTATATTTCCCCCCATTTTTATGAAATCCAAGATGCTCATTGAATACTAAGAAAAATTTTCCGCTTATTCTAAAATTTCAAATATTCAAAGATTGTACGTTCTGTTCTAAATTAACTAGAATAATGGAAGTCTCATTTCTATTTTGGAATTCTTTTGGGAATTCTCGATAGGCTGGCAAAAAAAAAGACAATAAAAAAGAGAATTAGGAATTCATTGATTCTCGCATCCCAGTTATTTGGTTTGGAAGATACTTATTTCATATGAGCCGAAACAATAGGATGAACAAAAGGAGTTCTCCATCAGAAAGTTTTACGTCGTTTTGTACGACGCACATTACTTAGAAGGTTTTAGAAAGTTATGTAGATAGGAATGAATAAATAAAATATGAAAGAAAATACAAAGAAATGAAAGGGTATGGAATTCTCTTTATTTGGATCTGAACTGAATCTTGTCTATTAAATATTAAATTCAACCCATCTATAAATATAAAATAGATAAAAAAAATAGATGGGGTATATCTCGGCAAGATGAATCAAACTATGGATTATTATTTAAACTATACTCTAATTTAAACTATAGTATAAATGAATATGGATGTCGATTCATATCAATTAATTTAAAGAAACTCGACCAATTTAATCATGTGCCAGGAACCAGATTTGAACTGGTGACACGAGGATTTTCAGTCCTCTGCTCTACCAGCTGAGCTATCCCGACCAGTCCCAATGCAGCATCCTTAATTTTATTAGAGGATGGGGTCTTTGTCAATTAACAGTACGCACGGGGTTTTTTCTCAAAGATGTTCATTTTGATATATTCTCATATATATATAACATGTAATAAGAGAAAGGCATTTCTCCCCAGATCTATTTATAAACTAAAAACTAAACGAATCAAATAGAATATAGACAAATAAAATATAGAATAGGGCGGGTGCATCAGGAATTTTCAACCCGTAAGAAAATAAAAGGGGATAGGCAAAAGGGTCGGGGAAGAAAAATAGGCTTTTTGGGGATAGAGGGACTTGAACCCTCACGATTTTTAAAGTCGACGGATTTTCCTCTTACTATAAATTTCATTGTTGTCGGCATTGACATGCAGAACGGGACTCTCTCTTTATTCTCGTCCGATTAATCCGTTCGTGAAAAGATCTACAGGCTGTGGGTGAATCGTTTGATACAGTCTGTATATACCCCTCTTCTTCATCCTTTTGGGATTTTTGGTAGAAAGGTTTCTTTACCAACGCAACCAACTCCATTTGTTAGAACAGCTTCCGTTGAGTCTCTGCACCTATCCTTTATTTCTTTCTAAGCCTTTCTTTTTGCTTTTTCGAAAAATAGGATTTGGCTCAGGATTGCCCTTTTTATTAATTCCAGGGTTTCTCTGAATTTGAAAATTATCACTTAGTAGGTTTCCATACCAAGGCTCAATCCAATTAAGTCCGTAGCGTCTACCAATTTCGCCATATCCCCCTCTTTTTTGTTTTTAGATTAGTAGTTTATTGTGAGGTCGCTCCGCCCTTTCCTTTTTTGATTTCTACTGGAACCGTTGAGTGAAAGTGTTTTCTCTTCTTTGATTTCTTACCAATCCTCTCTAGGAAACCCTTAGTTGGTACAACTAAAACTAAATAGGATTTTATCATTTCTGTATCCACAATTCAATATATATTGATATATATAAGGTAGATATATATATATCTACCTGTCACTCTTCCCGTAACCTTTTGCATACTTGAACGGTCGATTTTTTTTGTCGTCCTAATTTCCGCATTTACTACTTATATCCTTATGAATGAAATGAATGAAAGCGGAAAAATGCCTCATTCGTTATAACGAATTATTCCTAGATAATATATAAAAAAATAATCTCAAAATAATCTCTATTAAAAAATTGTTAATATTATTAATTTATTCGTGATAAAGAAATTCAACTTCTATGTTTTGGATCATTCTATTAATCGTTATGTTATATAATATTAACAATTTTTTTGATTTTTTTTTTAATTAGTTAAATTTGAGTTAAAATTTGATATTCTATTCTTTTATCTAGGATTGGATTCTGATTAGATAAGAAATATTAATTAGTAAATAAGATACCAATACTTTAGTGTATTGTTATTTTATTGAATTACTATGCATAGAAAATGAATCCTATGTGAGCCCGCTTAGCTCAGAGGTTAGAGCATCGCATTTGTAATGCGATGGTCATCGGTTCGATTCCGATAGCCGGCTTTTTCCTACTTATTAAACTTTTCCATGATTGAAACTGCCCCTTTGAAATTAAAGAATGTTGAAAGGGTATCGTCCACCCCTTCCAAATACAAAAACAAATAC